TTTTTTTATAATTGTAGTTATAAATAACGGCATAATTTTATATATTTATATTAAATTATTATTAAATTATTAATATATTTATAAATATGGGAGATATTATTTATAATCCTTATAGTCTTATAATTAAAAAAATAATATATATATATATAAATAATTTATATTTATATTAAATTATTATTAAATTATTAATATATTTATAAATATGGGAGATATTATTTATAATCCTTATAGTCTTATAATTAAAAAAATAATATATATATATATATAAAATTTATAATCCTTATAGTCTTATAATTAAAAAAATAATATATATATATATAAATAATTTATATTTATATTAAATTATTATTAAATTATTAATATATTTATAAATATGGGAGATATTATTTATAATCCTTATAGTCTTATAATTAAAAAAATAATATATATATATATAAATAATTTATATTTATATTAAATTATTATTAAATTATTAATATATTACTAAAAATTATTAATAATTTAAATTCATATTAATAATTAATATATATATATATATATTAAATTATATATTTTAATTATTTAAAAAATAAATTTACTTAATTTTTATAGATAACTATAAAAAAAAAAAAAAAAGGGGATTTTTTTATATGTGAGGGTATTATACTTATTATTATTATTAATTTAATTATTTATTTAAAAATTTATTAATAATATTTATATTTATTTATTTATTGGTTTTATTAAAAATTAAATTTATTAAATTTAATTGAAATTAATTGTTAATAATTTATATTTTATTCTAGTATAAATTTTTATTATTATTTTATTTTACATGTAAATTTTTGTAGGAATTGTTTATTATTTAAAAAATAATAATAATAAAATTTATTCGCAGTAATTAATATTAATTATAAAAGAAATTTTGAATTAGTAATAATATATAGTATTGGTGAAATTTGTGCCAGCTACTGCGGTTATACAAATGATGCAAATAAAAATTTTTGGGTTCAGTTAAATTAAATGATATTAATATTAAATTAAATTTATTAGGTGAAATTTTTAAATTTATTATTTATTAATGTAAAAATTAATTTAAGCTTTAAAAATTTTATAATAAACTAGGATTAGATACCCTATTATTAAAATTAAATAAGTAAAACACTTAAGTAGTATTAGTTATATTCTTAAAATTTAAAGAATTTGGCGGTGTTTTAGTCTATTTAGAGGAATCTGTTCTGTTATTGATAATCCGCATTGTACCTAACTTAATTTAGTTTTCAATTTGTATATCGCCGTCATCAGAATATATTATAAGATAAATAATTTTCTAAATATTCGATTAAATAAAATGTCAGGTCAAGGTGCAGTTTATAATTAAGTAGAAATGGATTACAATAAAGTTATTTATATGAATTAAATTTTGAAATAAATTTTTGAAAGTGGATTTAATAGTAATATAAAATAGATTATTTATATGATTATAGCTCTAAAACATGCACACATCGCCCGTCGCTCTCATTTTTAAAATGAGATAAGTCGTAACATAGTAGATGTACTGGAAAGTGTATCTAGATTGATAGTTTAAAGCTTAATTAGTAAAGCATTTCATTTACATTGAAAGGAAATTTGTGCAATTCAATTTAAATTAATAATATTTATTTATTTATAGTATATATATTTTAAAAATTTAATTAATTAAAATAATTTTATTAATTTTTTGTTTTAGTAGTGTATAATGAATAAATAATTTTAATAATAGTTTATTAGTATTTTAAAAGAATATTGAAATAATTTGAAAAATTATTAATTTAAAAGAAGATTTAATTTATTTTACCTTGTGTATCAGGGTTTATTAAATAAAAAATTCTTATAAGAATTTTTCTCGAAATTTAAAGATTTAATTATATATAAAAGTTATTGTGGAATAACTATTTTAAATATATAATTAGAAATGAAATGTTAATCGTTTTAAAATTTATCTAGTTTTTTAAGAAATAAATTTAATTTAGTTTATTTGTTTTATTTGATTAATTAAATTAATTAAATATATAAATAAAATAATATTTTAAGGGATTAGCTTTAAAATAAATTTTTATATTAATGATAATTAAAAAATAAAAATAAGCTTAAAAATAGCTATTATTAATAATTTTGTTATAATTTATTTTTTAAATAAAATTATTTATTTTTAATTAAATTGTTTATTAAAATATAATTTTTAATTATATAAAATTATTAAATATGATAAAATTAGTATATAAAGTTATAAAAAGTATTTTAATTGTTAGGTTTAAATGAAGAATTCGGCAAATTAAATATGTTCACCTGTTTAACAAAAACATGTCTTTTTGAAATTTATTTAAAGTCTAGCCTGCCCACTGAAATTTAAAGGGCCGCGGTATTTTGACCGTGCGAAGGTAGCATAATCAATAGTCTTTTAATTGAAGGCTGGTATGAATGGTTGAATGAGATATATACTGTTTTTTTTAAATTTTTTTAGAAATTTATTTTTTAATTAAAAAGTTAAAATATAATTAAAGGACGAGAAGACCCTATAGATCTTTATTTTTGTAATTTATAAATTAAAAAGAATTATATTATTTATATTTTTTTAAAAAATTTTACTGGGGTGGTATTAAAATTTAATAAACTTTTATTTAATTAATACATTGATTTATGAATAAAAGATCCTTTATTATGGATTAAAAATTTAAGTTACCTTAGGGATAACAGCGTAATTTTTTTAGAGAGTTCATATCGATAAAAAAGATTGCGACCTCGATGTTGGATTAAGAGTTATTTTTAGGTGTAGAAGTTTAAAGTTTAGGTCTGTTCGACCTTTTAATTCTTACATGATCTGAGTTCAAACCGGCGTAAGCCAGGTTGGTTTCTATCCTTAATTAGCTGTTATATTGTAGTACGAAAGGACCTAATATTAAAAATATAATTTTATTTAATTTGAAGGTTATTAAATTAATTTACTATTTTGGCAGATTAGTGCAATAAATTTAGAATTTATAAATATAATTATTAATTATAAATAGTATTGTATATTTTTGATAATATTATACCTTTGATTGGAAGATTATTATTGGTTATTTGCGTAATAGTAGGAGTTGCGTTTTTAACTTTATTGGAACGAAAAGTTTTAGGATATATTCAAATTCGAAAAGGACCTAATAAAGTAGGGTTTAATGGATTGTTGCAACCTTTTAGTGATGCTGTAAAATTATTTACTAAAGAACAAACTTATCCATTATTATCTAATTATATTTCTTATTATTTTTCTCCCGTTTTTTCTTTATTTTTATCTTTATTGATTTGAATGTGTATTCCCCATTTAATTAAAATGTATTCATTTAATTTAGGGGTTTTGTTTTTTTTATGTTGTACAAGTTTAGGAGTGTATACAGTTATAATTGCAGGATGATCATCTAATTCTAATTATGCCTTATTGGGGGGGTTACGAGCAGTTGCTCAAACAATTTCTTATGAAGTTAGTTTAGCTTTGATTATATTGAGTTTTATTTTTTTAATTGGCAATTATAATTTTTTAAATTTTTTATCTTATCAAGAATATGTATGATTTTTGATTTTTTGTTTTCCTTTAGGATTAGTTTGACTTGCCTCTTGTTTAGCGGAGACTAATCGAACTCCATTTGATTTTGCTGAAGGAGAATCAGAATTAGTTTCAGGGTTTAATGTAGAATATAGAAGAGGGGGATTTGCTTTAATTTTTTTAGCGGAATATTCTAGTATTTTATTTATAAGAATATTATTTGTTGTTATTTTTTTAGGTAGCGATGTTTATAGATTATTATTTTTTATTAAATTAACTTTTATTTCATTTATTTTTATTTGAGTTCGTGGAACTTTACCCCGATTTCGGTATGATAAATTAATGTATTTAGCTTGAAAAAGTTTTTTGCCATTATCTTTAAATTATCTGTTTTTTTTTGTTGGCTTAAAAATTTTTTTTATTTCTTTATTATTTTAATGAATAATTTTTAGTACAATAAATTAATAGAAGGGTTTACTTCTTTCTTATGTTTTCAAAACATATGCTGTAAAAGCTTATTAATTAATTTAATAACTTATCTCAATATTTTGCTAATAATGGGTTAGCAATAAAGTAGGAAAAATATAAAACTGTTAAGATTTGTCCTGTTAAAACGTATGGATCTTCGACTGGGCGGGCTCCAATTCATGTCAATAAGGATGAAATAATTACTATAATTCAAAATAAAATTTGATTTATTGGGTAAAATTGTAGACCTCGGAATTTTCTTCTGTGAGTAAAAGGTAAAATTAATAAAATAGCAATAGATAATACTAAAGCAATTACTCCCCCTAATTTATTGGGGATTGATCGTAAAATAGCATAAGCAAATAAAAAATATCATTCTGGTTGAATATGTACAGGAGTAACTAGTGGATTAGCAGGAATAAAATTTTCTGGGTCTATTAGTAAATAATTAAATTTTCAAATAAAAGCAATTAAAACTCAAATAAAAATAATGAACCCAAAAATGTCTTTGTAAATAAAATATGGGTGGAATGGAATTTTATCAACATTTCTATTTAATCCTAAGGGGTTATTTGAGCCTGTTTGATGTAAAAATAATAAGTGAATTATTATTAAAGCTAGAATAATAAAAGGAAAAATAAAATGAAAAGTAAAAAATCGTGTTAGTGTTGCGTTATCAACAGCAAATCCCCCTCAAATTCATTGAACTAAGTCTATGCCTAAGTATGGAACAGCTGATAATAAATTAGTAATAACAGTTGCACCTCAAAAAGATATTTGTCCTCATGGTAAAACATAGCCTAAAAATCCTGTAGCTATTGTTAAAAATAAAATAATTACTCCCGTATTTCAAGTTATATGATATAAATATGATTCATAATATACCCCTCGTCCTACATGAATGAATAGACAAGCAAAAAAAAAAGAAGCCCCATTAGCGTGACAAATTCGTAAAAATCATCCATTATTTACGTCTCGACAAATATGATTTACTCTATTAAATGCAGTTTCAATATCGGCGGCGTAATGTATAGCAAGGAATAATCCAGTTAAAATTTGTATAATTAAACAAAGACCTAGTAAAGAGCCAAAATTTCATCATGCTGAGATATTTGATGGGGCAGGTAAATCAACTAATGCATTGTTAGCGATTCTAATTAATGGGTGAGATTTTCGAATAGGTTTAAACATTAGTTTATGGGGCGTAATGGCCCATAAAATTTTTTTGTAATTTTTACTGTAACTAGTAGGGTTAAAAATAAATAATTAATTAATAATAAAGTAATTAAATTTGTTGGAAAGTTATATATTTTATTTAATGATAATATATTTTCTGAAATTAATTCGTTTATATTAAATAAATTAGTTATTTCTAAATTTATAATAAATTGTTCAATTAATCTTTTATCACAAAAAAATAAAAAAAAATTAATAAAAAAAAATATTAATAATCTTATTATTGTTAATTGAAATGATATAGAAAATATTTCGTTTGATGATAAGGATGTTACATAAATAAATAAAATTAATATTCCCCCTAAAAAAATTAAAAATAAAATATAAGAAAATCAAAAAGTTTTTACAAAAATTCCAGTTAATAAACAAGTTAAAAAGGTTTGAATTAATAGTATTAATCCTATAGATAATGGGTGTTTTATTTGTATAAAAATAATTCTTATAATTAAGCAAATAGACATAATAATTAATTTAGTAATATCAAGAAATAGTTTATAAAAATATTAACTTTGGGAGTTAGTGATAAAGAGGTTTCTTTTTTCTTGAAGCTTAAAAAGAATTTTATCTTATTTTTAGTTTACAAGACTAATATTTTTGTTAAATTATTTAAGCTATTTTAAATGGCAAATATTTTTTTAATATTTTATTTATCTATAATTATGTTTTTGTTTGGTTGTATAGTGTTTGTTTCTAGACGTAAACATTTGTTATCTACTTTATTGAGTTTAGAATATATAGTTTTAAGATTATTTATTTTTTTATTTATGTATTTAAATTTTATGTCGTATGAATCTTATTTTAGAATATTTTTTTTAACTTTTTGTGTCTGTGAAGGGGTTTTAGGTCTTTCAATTTTAGTGTCTATAATTCGGACACATGGTAATGATTATTTTCAAAGATTTTCTATTTTACGATGTTAAGAGTAGTATTTATAATAATTTTTATATTTTTTATATCTTTTTTAAACCGATCTTTTTGAATGGTTCAAAATTTAATTTTTCTTTTAACTTTTATTTTTATAGTAAAATTTAGTTCTATTAATTATTTCGGTCAAATTTCTTATTATTTTGGTATTGATATGATTTCTTATGGATTAATTTTATTAAGATTTTGAATTTGTGGTCTAATATTGATAGCAAGTGAAAAAGTTTATTTATTAAATAATTATAAAAATTTATTTCTTTTTATGATTATATTTTTATTATTAATGTTAATTCTTACATTTAGTTCTATAAGCATATTTATGTTTTATTTGTTTTTTGAAGCCAGATTAATCCCTACTTTGTTTTTAATTTTAGGGTGAGGGTATCAGCCTGAGCGATTACAAGCAGGGGTGTATCTTTTATTTTATACACTATTAGCTTCTTTGCCCTTATTAATTGGTATTTTTTATATTTTGTCTGAAAAAAATAGTTTAAATTTTTCTATTTTAAATAATGAAATTTTTATAAATATAAATATGTTATATCTTTCATTAATTTTGGCATTTTTAGTAAAAATACCTATATTTTTAGTTCATTTGTGGCTTCCTAAGGCACACGTAGAAGCCCCAGTATCTGGGTCTATAATTTTAGCTGGGATTTTATTAAAGCTAGGGGGATATGGATTATTACGTATGTTTTCTTTATTACAAATTTCTGGAGTTAAATATAATTTTTGATGAATTAGTATTAGTTTAGTAGGAGGGGTTTTAATTAGTTTAATTTGTTTACGACAGACAGATTTAAAAGCATTAATTGCTTATTCTTCTGTCGCTCATATGGGAATTGTTTTAAGAGGGCTATTAACTATAACATATTGAGGGATTACGGGGTCTTATGCTCTTATAATTGCTCATGGATTGTGTTCTTCGGGCTTATTTTGTTTAGCTAACATTTCTTATGAACGAATGGGGAGACGAAGATTATTAATTAATAAGGGCCTATTAAATTTTATACCTACTTTGAGATTGTGGTGATTTTTATTGTGTTCTGGTAATATAGCAGCTCCTCCTACATTAAATTTATTAGGAGAGATTTCTTTATTAAATAGAATTGTTAGATGATCTTGAGTTTCAATAATTATATTAGCAGGGCTTTCATTTTTTAGAGCAGCATATTCTTTATATTTATTTGCTTATAGTCAACATGGAAAAGTTTATTCTGGTATTTCTTTTTTTTCAGTAGGAAGTGTTCGTGAATTTCTTTTATTAATGTTACATTGATTACCTCTAAATATATTAATTTTAAAAAGTAATTTTTGTATATTATGAATTTATTTAAATAGTTTAATAAAAATATTGATTTGTGGTGTCAATGATATGAAATTTCATTTTAGATCGTGAATTATTTACTTAATTATTGTAAAATTAGATTTTATGTTTTAATATTTATTAGATTATCTTTATTTTTTATTAGTTTAAAATTTCTTTTAGTAGGTATGGTTTACTTTATTGAATGAGAAATTTTATCTATACATTCTGTTTCTATTGTAATAACTTTTTTATTTGATTGAATAAGTTTAATATTCATATCTTTTGTTTTATTAATTTCTTCTTTAGTAATTTTTTATAGAGATCAGTATATAAGAGAAGATTATAACATTAATCGATTTATTTTGTTGGTTTTGATATTTGTTATATCTATAATAATGTTAATTATTAGACCTAATTTGATTAGTATTTTATTAGGGTGAGATGGGTTAGGTCTTGTTTCTTATTGTTTAGTTATTTATTTTCAAAATGTTAAATCATATAATGCTGGTATATTAACTGCTCTTTCTAATCGAATTGGAGACGTTGCAATTTTACTAGCAATTGCTTGAATATTAAATTATGGGAGATGAAACTATATTTTTTACTTAGAAATAATAGTAAATGATCGAGAAATAATAATTATTGGGATTTTGGTTATATTAGCCGCTATAACAAAAAGTGCACAAATTCCTTTTTCTTCTTGACTACCCGCAGCTATAGCGGCTCCTACTCCTGTTTCTGCCTTAGTCCATTCTTCTACTTTAGTAACGGCTGGGGTTTACCTACTAATTCGGTTTAATTTTTTATTAGTAAATTGATGAATAGGGCAATTTTTATTATTAATTTCTGGGCTGACAATATTTATAGCTGGGTTAGGGGCTAATTTTGAATTTGATTTAAAAAAAATTATTGCTTTATCTACTTTAAGTCAGCTAGGGTTGATAATAAGAATTTTATCAATAGGATTTGGAAATTTAGCTTTTTTTCATTTATTGACTCATGCTTTATTTAAAGCATTGTTATTTATGTGTGCGGGGTCTATTATTCATAATATAAAAAATTCTCAGGATATTCGTATAATAGGAAGTCTGAGAATAAGTATACCTTTAACTTGCAGATGCTTTAATATTGCTAACTTAGCTTTATGTGGGATACCGTTTTTGGCGGGGTTTTATTCTAAAGATTTGATTTTAGAAATAGTTCTTCTATCTCATATAAATATGTTTTCTTTTTTTCTTTTTTTTTTTAGTACTGGATTAACTGTATGTTATTCCTTTCGATTAGTTTATTATTCAATAGTTGGTGATTTTAATAGAAGAAGTTTACATCCTTTAAATGATAAGAGAATAATTATAATTTTTAGTATTTTTTTTTTAATAGTTATAGCAGTAATTGGGGGGAGCATATTAATATGATTGATTTTTTTAGATTTAAAAATGATTTGTTTACCTATTAGATTAAAATTATTAACTTTAATAGTTTGTTTTATGGGGGGTTTATTTGGCTATTTATTAAGAAATGTAAAATTGTTTTTTATTAATAAGGCATTAATATATTATAATTATACTTTATTTGCTGGTAGAATATGATTTATACCTATTTTATCTACAATAGGAGTTATTGGGACTCCTTTAAAATTAGGATTATATTCTTATAAAAGATTTGATCAAGGTTGAAGAGAATATTTTGGGGGACAAATAATTTATATACAATTAAAAAATTATTCTTTATATTTACAAGAATTTCAAAATAATAGTTTAAAAATTTATTTATTAAGATATTTAATATGATTTATTATCTTATTAATAATATTAGTATTAATTAATTAATTTAAATAGCTTAAATATTAGAGCATAACATTGAAGATGTTAGGGCGATTGGAAAATCTTTAAATATTTATAAAAAATAAAATTTTTATTTTTACATTGAAAATGTAATGTTTTATTTAAACTATATAAATAGAAATATGTTGATCAAGAAAAAGCTGCTAACTTTTATTTTTAATGGTTTAATTCCATTTATATTTCTTAATTGGAATTTTAAAAATTCAATTTTATCATTAACAGTGATATACCTCTTTTTGGTTTCAATTAAAAGGTAAATTGAAATATTTCAATACTTTTTAAATGCAAGTTAAATGTTATAGTTAACTATTACCCTAAAATACGGGTGAATTTCACCTAAGATTAGGCCGAAACTAATTGCAATAAATCGCTTCATATTTATTTATTTCATTCTAATGCTCCCTGATTTCATTCGTGGTATAAGCCAATAAGTAAAATAAAAATAAAAAATAATCTTGTAATAGTTCAGTTAATTAGATTAGAAGATTTAATAATTAAAATTATTGGCAGTAATAAGGCAATTTCAACATCAAAAATTAAAAAAATAATAGCAATTAAAAAAAACCGTAAAGAAAAGGGTAATCGAGAAGAATTTATTGGATCAAATCCACATTCAAATGGAGAACATTTTTCTCGGTCTATTAAAGTTTTTTTAGAAAGTAAAGTTGCAAGTATTATTACAATAATAGTAATAATAAAAATAATTGTTGTTATTATTGATAGTAATAAAATTATTTATACTAAAATTATTTAGTCCTCATGATTGGAAGTCATGTATACAATTATATACTTTATAAATTATCTACCTCATCAATAAATAGAAATATATAAAAATAATCAAACTACATCTACAAAATGTCAATACCAAGCGGCAGCTTCAAATCCGAAGTGGTGAGTCTTAGAAAAATGGTAATTAATATGTCGTAAAAAACAAATTAATAAAAATGTAGTTCCAATTAACACATGAAGTCCATGAAATCCTGTTGCTATAAAAAATGTAGACCCATAAACTGCATCTGCAATTGTAAAGGGGGCTTCAATATATTCATATGCTTGTAAGATTGTAAAATAAATTCCTAATGTAATTGTAAAAAATAAGCCTTGTGTTGTTTGTGAGTGATTTCTTTCTATTAAAGCATGGTGGGCTCAAGTTACTGTAACTCCTGAAGCCAATAAAATAGCTGTATTTAAAAGAGGAATTTGAAAAGGGTTAAATGCAATAATTCCTACAGGAGGTCAAGTTATTCCTAATTCAATTGTAGGGGATAGTCTTCTATGAAAAAAGGCTCAGAAAAAAGATACGAAAAAAAAAATTTCTGATACAATAAATAAAATTATTCCTCATTTTAATCCAATTGTTACAATATAAGTATGTAGACCCTGAAAGGTTCCTTCTCGAGAGATATCTCGTCATCATTGGTATATAGTTAATAATGTAATAATATTTCCTAAAATAAAAAGGGTTATTGTATATTGATGAAATCATTGAACTAATCCAGAAACTGTTGTTATTGCTCCAATTGCTCCTGTTAAAGGTCAAGGGCTGTAATCTACTAAGTGAAATGGGTGGTTAGCATGTGTTGACATTAATTAACTTCTCTTGAGTAAAGAGTTCTTAAAACTGCAAATACATATGATTGAATAATTGCAACTGCTGATTCTAAAACTAATAAAGCAATTTGTGTAGTTAAAATTAAAGATAAAATGATGTAATTAGTAGATATAGGACCAGTATTTCCTAATAAGGTTATTAATAAATGACCTGCAATTATATTTGCTGTTAATCGAACGGCTAAAGTTCCTGGACGAATTACATTTCTAATTGTTTCAATACATACTATAAAAGGTATTAAAACTGGGGGAGTTCCTTGTGGAACTAAGTGAGCAAATATATGTTGAGTATGATTGATTCACCCATAAATTATAAATCTTAATCATAGGGGGAAAGCTAGGGATAGTGTTAAAGTTAAATGACTAGTTCTAGTAAAAATATAAGGAAATAAACCTAAAAAATTATTAAATATAATAAGGGAAAATAATGAAATAAATATTAAAGTTCTTCCATTGTGACCAGAAGGGCCCAATAATGTTTTAAATTCTTTATGGAGAGTTAAAAGAATATTATTTCAAAGTAATTGAAAACGATTTGGAAGTAATCAAAAAGAACAGGGGATTAATAATAATCCTAAAAATGTTCTTAATCAATTTAATGATAAATTTAAGATAGTTGTTGAAGGGTCAAATACAGAGAATAAATTAGTTATCATTTTCAGTTTAATTTGTTAAATTGAATATTTAAAGATTGAGATTTTTTTAATGGTGAGTATTGAAAGCAATAGTAATTTAATACATTAAAAATTACTAAAGTTATTGAAAAAACAAAAAATAAAATTAATCAGCTAATTGGAGCTATTTGTGGAATTAAAAAATATTAGATTAATTACTAATTTTTTTAGTTTGACATACTAAAGTTTTTATAAAACTAATTTTTTCCATTAGAAGTAAGTGCTAATTTACTATAATATGATTTAAGAGATCATTACTTGCTTTCAGTCATCTAATGAATTTGTTATAGAAGTAATTCATTTAATAAAAATTTTTATTGGAATTCTTTCAATTACAATTGGCATAAAACTATGGTTTGCTCCACAAATTTCTGAGCATTGACCATAGAATAAGCCTGGACGATTAATTAAAAAATTAATTTGGTTTAGTCGCCCAGGAGTTGCATCTACTTTTACTCCTAAAGAAGGGATAGTTCAAGAATGAAGAACATCTGTTGCTGTTACAAGAATTCGAATTTGATTATTTATAGGTAACATAATTCGGTTATCTACGTCTAATAATCGAAATCCATTTGTTTCTAATTCATTTGTTGGGATTATATAAGAATCAAATTCTACATTTAAAAAATCAGAGTATTCATAAGATCAATATCATTGGTGACCAATAGCCTTTAAAGTTAAAGAAGGGGTATTAATTTCATCTATTAAATATAATAGTCGTAAAGAAGGAAAGGCAATAAATATTAAAATAATTGCTGGTAAAACTGTTCAAATAATTTCAATAGTTTGACCATGTAATAAAAATCGATTAGTAAAATTATTAAATAATAATATTCCTATAATATATCCTACTAAAATTGTAATTATAGTTAAAATTAATAAAGAATGATCATGGAAAAAATTTAATTGTTCTATTAAAGGAGAAGAACTATCTTGTAAACCTAAGTTTGCTCATGTTGCCATTTTTCTAATAAAAGATAAAACCTTTATATATGAAGCTTAAATTCATTGCACTAATCTGCCATATTAGAAGTTATTAGTTAATAAAGGTAATTCTGCGTAAGTATGTTCTGCGGGGGGTAATGTATGATATCATTCAATTGAAGAAGAAAGTTGTATGGGGAAAGCAGGGGCTCGTTGTGTAATTATACTTTCTCAAATAATAAATAAAAAATATAAAATAGCAAATAAAGAAATAGTTCTTCCTAAAGAAGAAACAATATTTCATGCTAAATAACTATCTGGAAAATCAGAATAACGACGGGGCATTCCCGCTAACCCAAGAAAATGTTGAGGGAAAAAGGTTAAATTTACTCCTACAAATATTATAGAAAATTGAATTTTTAATCAAGTTGGGTTTATAGTTAATCCTGTTAAAAGGGGGTATCAATGAATAAACCCTGCTATAATTGCAAATACCGCTCCTATTGATAATACATAATGAAAATGGGCGACTACATAATAAGTATCGTGTAAAACAATATCAAGAGAGGAATTAGCTAAAACAACTCCTGTTAAACCCCCCACAGTAAATAAAAATACAAATCCGAAAGATCATAATATAGCTGGGCTATAAGTTAGTTGTGTTCCATGTAAAGTAGCTAATCAACTAAAAATCTTAATTCCTGTTGGGACAGCAATAATTATAGTTGCAGAAGTAAAATAAGCTCGAGTATCTACATCTATACCGACTGTAAATATATGATGAGCTCAAACAATAAATCCTAATAAACCAATAGCTAATATTGCATAAATTATTCCTAAATTTCCAAAAGTTTCTTTTTTTCCTCTTTCTTGAGTAATAATATGAGAAATTATTCCAAATCCTGGTAAAATTAAAATATAAACTTCTGGGTGCCCAAAAAATCAGAATAAATGTTGGTATAAAATTGGGTCCCCCCCTCCAGCTGGATCAAAAAACGAAGTATTTAAATTTCGATCTGTTAATAATATAGTAATAGCGCCGGCTAATACTGGTAACGATAAAAGTAATAATACGGCTGTAATTACTACTGATCAGACAAATAAAGGTATTCGATCTAAAGTAATTCCAGGGGAACGCATATTAATTACTGTTGTAATAAAATTTACTGCCCCTAAAATAGAAGAAATTCCAGCTAAATGAAGAGAAAAAATTGCTAAATCAACTGATGCCCCAGCATGGGCAATTCCAGATGAAAGAGGGGGGTAAACAGTTCATCCTGTTCCAGCTCCATTTTCTACTATACTTCTAGAAATTAAAAGAGTTAAAGAAGGGGGAAGTATTCAAAATCTTATATTATTTATTCGAGGGAATGCTATATCTGGGGCCCCTAATATCAGAGGAACTAATCAATTTCCAAATCCCCCAATTATAATAGGTATAACTATAAAAAAAATTATAATAAAAGCATGAGCTGTAACAATTACGTTATAAATTTGATCATCTCCAATAAAAGCTCCTGGGTGTCCTAATTCGGCTCGAATTAAAATTCTTAATGAAGTTCCCACTATTCCTGCTCAAGCGCCAAAAATAAAATATAATGTTCCAATATCTTTATGATTTGTAGAAAATAACCATTGTCGCGATTAAATGGCTGAATAGTAGGCGATAAATTGTAAATTTATTTATGAGAAAGTTTCTCTTTAATCAGGCTTTATAGTCAATAATGATATTAGACTGCAATTCTAAAGGGATAAAATTTTTATTAAAGCTTAAGAATTAAAAGATTAATACAAGTATTTTCAGCTTTGAAGGCTATTAGTTTAATTAACTTAAATTCTTATATAATTATATAAATTATAGAAATAAAAATTAAACCTCCGATAGATGAAAAATTTAAAATTAATCTTATAGAAGACATTTTATTATTAAAATTATTTTTTAATAATCATGATGATTTTTGATAATTTAGTATAAAGATTCTATAAGATAATCGTAGATAAAAATAAAGGGTAATTAATCTTAAACAAACGCTAATCGTTAAAATAAATAATTGATTTATCGAAATTAAAGATTGAATTACTAATCATTTTGGTAAAAATCCTAAAAAGGGGGGTAACCCCCCTAAAGACAATAAATTTAAAAAAATGAATAATTTATTAATTGGGTTTATTATAGAAATATTAAAAATTTGATTGAAATAAAATAATTTAAAATTATTTAACATGAAAATAATTGAAAAAGATAAAAATGAATAAATTATAAAATAAGTTAATCATAATATTTCGTTATTTATTATGGCTAAAAGTATTCATCCTAAATGATTAATAGAAGAAAAAGCTATTAATTTTCGAATAGAAGATTGGTTTAATCCCCCTAAAGATCCGATTAATATAGATATAATAATTGACATTATAAAAAAATTATATATAAAATTATAGGAAATTAATATTATAGGCGCAATTTTTTGTCAAGTTATTAAGATTAGTCCATTAATTCAAGATAAGCCCTCTATTACTTCAGGGAATCAAAAGTGGAAGGGGGCGGCACCTCTTTTTAATAGTAAGGTGGATAAAATTAAAATTTCATTAAATTTTTGAATTAAAAAAAAATTATTATTATATAAAAATATAACTATAATAATTGCAAATAATAAAATAGATGAAGCAAATGCTTGAGTCAAAAAATATTTAAGAGAACTTTCAGAGGTTAATAAATTTTTTTTATTATCATTTATTAGGGGGATAAATGACAATAAATTAATTTCTAACCCTATTCAAGCCCCTAACCATGAGTTAGAGGAAATAGTTACGAAGGTTCCAAAGATTAATGTAAATAAAAAAATATTATTTGAAATTTTTTTAATTAAAAAGAAAAGGGGTATAACCTTTATAAGCGGGGTATGAACCCAATAGCTTAATTAGCTTATCTTTTTATATTTTAGTGTACGAAGCACAAAAGATTTTGATTCTTTTAGAAATAGTTTAATTCTATTAAATATAATGAATGAAATAAATTATTTCATGATTTACCCTATCAAGGTAATCCTTTTTATCAGGCAATTCATT